TTTTTCATTTTACCTTGGTTTTGTGCATATGATCTAAGGCCTCTTCGGCCTGCGGGTTCTTTTTCTTCTTGATTTCGATTCATTAATCTTTTTTCATTCGATAGTATAAAAAAATTCCATTTTTGCTTTTCATTGATGTTTTTATTAAAAAGAAGTAATTTGCTTGGTATAATCCATGGTTTTATTTTGTATACATTATAAAGTGGCACAAATTCTGGAAAGAGCGGAAGTTTCAGATTCGTCGATATTGGGTTTAGGATTTCTTCATTCATTTCCATCCAATCAAAAAAAAGTTTTTTTTCATTGATCGTATTTTTTTCTAAATCTTGATGAATCGTCAGATAAAAAAGATTGTTTTTATCCATTTTCTCAATTTTTTGGTAATTCTTACTTCCAATCTTAGTATTTATATTACTGTTATAATCCATTTTGGTCCAGGCCTTTATATCTATTTTTTGTCTTAGAAAAAAATTGAGAATTGTCCAATCAAAATATTTTCTATCTGCGTTTTTTTGCATATACACAATATCACCCTTTTCTAGATAATTATTTCTAGTAATTTCCTCCAGGCTTTCAAAGAAATTTTGTTTATAATTGTTGTAATTAAAAGTAATCTTTTGGTTGTTATTTAATTCTGATGGTGATCCATAAATAATATATGAGGACTTTTTCATTTCAGAATTAATAGATTTATATGATAAAAGATCATATATATAGTATTTTTGAAAATTATCTTTTTGGTTTGGTAATGGATATACTTTAAAATCTTTTTGTTTTTTGTGATAAAATAATCGGTCTTTTTCATACGAATTACATTTTGTTAAATCCTTATTTTGGGTCATACCACCTTCAGTGATTGTAGTTCGCCATTTTTGTGATATTAATCCAGACCATCTAATCTGAGATAAATTGTATTGATAATGACCTCTTAACCAGTTTTTCCATTGATTCATTTCAGAACTTGTAAGTTTTGTATGTCTTAATTCGGAATGAAATATTCCTTGTGTTACAAAAGAATTTTTTATTGCAGTCTTAAGAAAAAAGGGGGTTCCATGATAATCAAGAATAGATCTTAGCTTATACAAATTAATAACTCGGGTTTGTGATAATTTATAAAATACATATGCTTGTGATAATGAGGATAAGTTAAAAAAAAGATGTGAATTCTTCTTACTATTCTTAATATTGTAAAGTGCACTTTTTAGAGTCGAAATAAAATTAATTTCTTTTTTGTTTTTTATTTCTTTGTTTGTTTTATTATTGTAAATGTATTTATCAAAACAAAAATTTCTCGATTCAAGAATGAGTTGTGTAGTAATTCTGGCAATATGAATGATACATAGAAAGATATCAATGTATATTCTTTTAATGAAAATTTTTATAAAAAAATAAAATTTATAGATTAATCGAGTACTTCTTCTTTTTATTTTTAATATTTGCCAACTCTTTTTTGATGATTTTACTTTTCCATTATAACTTGTTTTGTTAGGACTACTTCTTTTCGTGGCGTTACTGTTTTTTTCTTTTGTAAGACTCTTTGTTTTCTTTGTGATTGTGTTTGTTCTATCCGCCAGATTTTTAATTTTTTTTTCTCTCGGTGAATAATTTGTATTATCTATAGATTTAATTTTTCTAAACGAGTCGTGAATTATCTGATTCCTGATTATATAATCTTTTTTTTGGTTAGTTTCGCCGGATTCATACACCTTTCTCAATATAAATAATCGAGTTGACTGTACTTTTAAGAGTTCTTTTTTTATTCTTTTTATAAACATAAATAAAACGTTTTTGATAACCTCCCCTTTTGGTTCTTTTGAGTCTTGTAGAAAATTTTTTGTTCTTTCTTTTAAAACTCTTAGGACTTGAAAATGATTATTTTTTGTTTTGCGAATTTTTTTTTTTAGTTCTTTAAAAACAGGCTTAAAAAAGGGAGGTTTTTGGGGGACAGAACCAAAGGGAAGGTTTGTTTGTGTTCCCCAAGCCGTTAAAAAGCAAAACTTCTGTTGTTCTTTCTTTAAATTTTTATAAGAAGAAAAAGAGGACCTCGACTTAGATCTGTGCCAAGGTTTCACATAGAAAGGAAATACTATTTTTATCTGAATACCATCTTTAAACCAATTTCTGGGAAGTTCGAGTTCTGATAATGGAACACCATTATAGGTACATATAATATGCTTTTCTCTATTCCACTCATCGAAATCCTCAGCCCACTCGGGAGGTTGGGATAATAATATACGCCCAATATTTTTAACTATTATCAATGGAGGTAATAGAATATATTTTCTAAAAATAGATTGAATTATTAAAATTAAACTTCTTGTTGCTTGTGGATATGGACTGAAATCCCAGGCTTCCGTGATTTTTATCCATGATTTTTCCTTTGGTTTTTCCTTTTTTTTGTTCTCTTCTTCCTTTTGTTTTTTTTTTTGTTCTTCTGTATAATCTTTAAATTCTGTTCCTTTACCCATCCAATGTCTAAAAATAAATTTCATCTGTTCAG